CAACGATTTTGAACAACAGGAGGGGGAAACCGAAGAAACTGTGGTAGAGGATCATCAGATTCGTTCAAGAAAATCCAAACGTGTAGTGATTTTTACTGATAACCAACAAAATACTGATGCTTATACTAATACCAAAGAAACTAATAATACTGATCAAACAGGCGAAGTTGCTTTGATACGTTATTCCCAACAATCGGATTTTCGTCGAGACATAATCAAAGGCTCCATGCGCGCTCAAAGACGTAAAACAGTTACTTGGAAACTCTTTGAAGCAAATGCACATTCCCCTCTTTTTTTGGACCGAATAGACAAATTTTTTTTTTTTTTTTTTGATATTTCTGAACGGATGAAAAAAATTTTTAGAAATTGGATGTGGCAAAACACAGAATTCACAATTTCGAATTATACAGAGAAAAAGACAAAAGAAAGCGCGAAAAAAAAAGAGGAGGACAAAAAAGAAGAAGACAAAAGAAAGGAGAAAGTGCGTATACAAATAGCGGAAGCCTGGGATAGTATTTTACTTGCTCAAGTAATGAGAGGTTTTTTATTAGTAACCCAATCAATTCTTAGAAAATATATTATAGTACCTTCATTGATAATAGCTAAAAATATCGTCCGTATACTATTATTTCAATTTCCGGAATGGTATGAGGACTTAAAGGATTGGAATAGAGAAATGCATGTTAAATGTACCTATAACGGCGTTCAATTATCAGAAAAAGAATTTCCAAAAAACTGGTTAACAGACGGCATTCAGATCAAGATCCTATTTCCTTTTAGTCTTAAACCTTGGCACAGATCTAAGTTACGAGCCCCTTATAACGATCCAATGAAAAAGCAAGGTCAAAAAAATGATTTTTGTTTTTTAACAATTTTTGGAATGGAAGCTGAACTACCTTTTGGTTCTCCCAGAAAAAAACTTTCATTTTTTGAACCGATTTTAAAAGAACTCAAAAAAAAAATTAAAAAATTGCAAAAGAAATGTTTTCTAATTCTAGGAATTTTTAAAGAACAAACAAAATTGTTTGTAAATGTCTCAAAAAAACCAAAAAAATGGATCATTAAAAACATTCTGTTTATAAAAGAAATAATAAAAGAACTCTCAAAAATAAACCCAATTATATTATTTGGATTGAGAGAAATAGAAGTATATGAATTGAGTGAAATTAAAAAAGATTCAATAATCAGTAATCGGATGATTCAGGAATCGTCCATTCAAATTAGATCTCAGGATTGGACAAATTATTCATTAACAGAAAAAAAAATGCAAGATCTGACTGATAGAATAAACACAATCATAAATCAAATAGAAAAAATTACAAAAGACAAGAAAAAGGGATTTATAACTTCAGATAGAAGTTTGAGTTCTAACAAAATAAGTTATGATGATAAAAGATTGGAATCACAAAAAAATATTTGGCAGATATTAAAAAGAAGAACTGCTCGATTAATCCGTAAATCCCATTATTTTATAATATTTTTCATTGAAAAGATATACATAGATATCTTTCTATGTATGATTAATATTCCTAGTATCAATACACAGCTTTTTCTTGAATCAACAAAAAAAATTATTAATAAAAACATTAACAGTAATGAAGCAAATCAAGAAAGAATTAATAAAACAAATCAAAGTTTAATTAAATTTATTTCGATTATAAAAGAGTCACTTTCTAATACTAATATTAGTCTTAGTCAAAAAAATTCAAAGACTTTTTTTGACTTATCTTACTTTTCACAAGCATATGTATTTTACAAATTATCACAAACCCAACTTATTAAGTTAGAGAAATTGAAATCCGTATTTCAATATAATGGAACCCCCCTTTTTCTTAAGAATGAAATAAAGGATTTTTTTGTTGTAAGACAAGAACTATTTCATTCCGAATTAAGACCTAAGAATCTTCGCAATTCTGGAATGAATCAATGGACAAATTGGTTAAGGAGTCATTATCAATATCAATGTGATGTATCTCAAATTAAATGGTCTAGAGTAGTACCACAAAAATGGCGAAATATATTGAACTGTATAGCTCAAAATAAAGATTTATATAAAGATTTGTGTGATTTATATGAAAAAGATGAAAAAGATGAATTAATTCACTACGAAAAAAAAACAAAAATTGAAACGGATTTATTATTGAATCAAAAGGATAATTTTAAAAAACAATATAGATATGATCTTTTAGCATATAAATCTATAAATTCTGAAACTAAGAAGTACTCTTCAATTTATGGATCACCATTACAAGTAAAAACTAACCAAGATATTTTTTATAATTACAACACACATAAACAAAAATCATTTAATATGGTAGAAGATGATATTCGAGATATGGATAAAAATACGGATAGAAAATTTTTTGATTGGAGAATTCTCGATTTTTGTCTTAAAACGAAGGTCGATATTGAGGCCTGGATCAATATTGATACTGACACTAACAGTAATAAATATACTAAGACTAGGACTAGGGTTAATAAGTATCAAATAATTGATAAAATCAATAATAATGGTCTTTTTTATCTCACACTTCAGCAAGACCAAAAAATCAACCTATCCAATCAAAAACCCCTTTTGGATTGGATGGGAATGAATGAAGAAATACTAAGTCGTCCCATATCAAATCTGGAACTTTGGTTCTTGCCAGAATTTGTGAGACTTTATAATACGTATAAAATGAAACCGTGGGTTATACCAATTAAATTACTACTTTTTCATTCTAATATAAAAAAAAATGCTAGTGAAAACAAAAGCATCACTGGAAATAAAAAAAGAGATCCTTTTATATCAATATCGTCGAATGAAAAAAAATCTCTTGAATTAGAAAACCGAAATCAAGGAGAAAAAGAATCCACGGGCCAAGCAGATCTTAAATCAGCTCTTTCAAACCAAGAAAAAGATGTTGAAGAAGATTATACGGGATCGGACATGAAAAAACATAGAAATAAAAAGCAATACAAGATCAATACAAAAGCGGAGTTTGATTTCTTCCTAAAAAGGTATTTGTATTTTCAATTGAGATGGGATGATTCTTTAAATAAAAAAATAATCAATAACATCAACGTATATTGTCTCCTGCTTAGACTGATAAATCCAAGAGAAATTACTATATCCTCTATTCAAAGGGGCGAAATGAGTCTGGATATTTTGACGATTCAGAAAGATGTAACTCTTACAGAATTTATTAAAAGGGGATTTTTGATTATTGAACCAATTCGTCTAGCTATAAAAAATGATGGAAAATTTATTATGTATCAAACCCTCGGTATTTCATTAGTTCATAAAAGTAAACATCAAATAAATCAAAGATACCGAGAAAAAAAACATGTTGATAAGAATTCTGATGAAGTCATTACAAAACATCAAAAGATGACTGGAAATAGATATAAAAAAAATTATGATTTGTTTGTTCCTGAAAATATTTTATCGCCTAGACGTCGTAGAGAATTGCGAATTCTAATTTGTTTAAATTCTAAGAATAGACATAGAAAGGCATCTTTTTGTAATGGGAATGAGGTAAACAGTCAAGTTGTGGATAAAAGCAAAAAATATAAAAAAAAACTTATAAAATTAAAGCTATTTCTTTGGCCCAATTATCGATTAGAAGATTTAGCTTGTATGAATCGTTATTGGTTTAATACCAATAATGGCAGTTGTTTCAGTATGGTAAGGATACATATGTATCCGCGATTGAAAATTCATTAATAGTACATTTTTCCTATATTTCCCATACCATATCTGGTCTATGACGACAAAGAGATGCACGCATACATTGTCTTACATTCCATTCTGATACATGATACTAATTCAATGACATATCAATTAGATCTAGAATGAACAAAATTTTCTTATTTTAGGTCTAAACTTTTATCTTTTGTGAGTGAAGAAACCAACCATACTTTTGTATCCCCTTTCAAATCCAATTTTAAAATGAAAATAGGATTGAGTAAGTTTTATTAAATTAAAAAAATTAGAAATGAATAACGAAATACAAATTTTTGTATATACCAAATAAAAATTAGGGGCATTATTATTACTGATCAATAAAGATATCTATCAATAAAAAATATCTTAAAATAAAAAGAGGGGGGGAGAGAAGATTTCAGTTTATGGTAAAAAATTCATTCATCTCAGTTATTTCACAAGAAGAAAAAGACGAAAACAGAGGATCTGTTGAATTTCAAATAGTTAGTTTCACCAATAGGATACGAAGACTTACTTCACATTTACAATTACACAAAAAAGACTATTTATCTCAGAGAGGTTTACGTAAAATTCTGGGAAAACGCCAACGATTACTGTCTTATTTGTCAAAGAAAAATAGAATATGTTATAAAGAATTAATTAATCGGTTGGATATTCGGGAGTCAAAAACTCGTTAATTTGATTTTTATAAAGGCATTTTGAATTATTTGATTTATTAGATCTTGAATTTTAATGAACTTTTTTTCGTTTTCAGCAATTCATGAAAGAATGAATCGAGGAAAAACCTATGAATATACCGGCTACAAGAAAAGACCTCATGATAGTCAATATGGGCCCCCACCACCCATCAATGCATGGTGTTCTTCGACTCATCATTACTCTAGATGGTGAAGATGTTATTGACTGTGAACCAATATTGGGTTATTTACACCGAGGAATGGAAAAAATTGCGGAAAATCGAACAATTATACAATATTTGCCTTATGTAACACGGTGGGATTATTTAGCTACTATGTTCACAGAAGCAATAACTGTAAACGGACCGGAACAGTTGGGAAATATTCAAGTACCTAAAAGAGCCAGCTATATCAGAATAATTATGTTGGAGTTGAGTCGTATAGCTTCTCATCTGTTATGGCTCGGTCCTTTTATGGCGGATATTGGTGCACAAACTCCCTTTTTCTATATTTTCAGAGAAAGAGAATTAGTATATGATCTATTCGAAGCTGCCACCGGTATGAGAATGATGCATAATTATTTTCGTATCGGAGGAGTAGCGGCCGATCTACCTCATGGCTGGATAGATAAATGTTTGGATTTCTGCGATTATTTTTTAACAAGAGTTGCTGAATATCAAAAACTTATTACACGAAATCCTATTTTTTTAGAACGAGTCGAGGGAGTAGGCATTATTGGTAGAGAGGAAGTAATAAATTGGGGTTTATCGGGACCAATGCTGCGAGCTTCCGGAATACAATGGGATCTTCGTAAAGTTGATCATTATGAATGTTACGACGAATTTGATTGGGAAGTACAGTGGCAAAAAGAAGGAGATTCATTGGCTCGTTATCTAGTCCGAATTGGTGAAATGATAGAATCCGTAAAAATTATTCAACAGGCCCTGGAAGGAATTCCAGGGGGACCCTATGAGAATTTAGAAATACGATACTTTGATAGAGAAAGGAATCCGGAATGGAATGATTTTGAATATCGATTTATTAGTAAAAAGCCGTCTCCTACATTTGAATTGCCGAAACAAGAACTTTATGTGAGAGTAGAAGCCCCAAAGGGAGAATTGGGAATTTTTCTCATAGGGGATCAGAGTGGTTTTCCTTGGAGATGGAAAATCCGCCCGCCGGGTTTTATCAATTTGCAAATTCTTCCGCGGTTAGTTAAAAGAATGAAATTGGCTGATATTATGACGATACTAGGTAGTATAGATATCATTATGGGAGAAGTTGATCGTTGAAATGATAATTGATACACCGGAAGTACAAGATATCGATTCTTTTTCTAGATTCGAATTTTTTAAAGAGGTTTATGGAATTCTATGGGTTCTTGTTCCTATTTTGACTCTTGTAGTGGGAATCACAATAGGCGTACTGGTAATTGTATGGTTAGAAAGAGAAATATCGGCAGGGATACAACAACGTATTGGACCTGAATACGCCGGCCCTTTGGGAGTTCTTCAAGCTCTAGCAGATGGGACAAAACTACTTTTCAAAGAAAATCTTTTTCCATCTAGGGGGGATACTCGTTTATTCAGTATCGGGCCATCTATAGCAGTCATATCAATTTTAGTAAGTTATTCAGTAGTTCCTTTTGGATATCACCTTGTTTTAGCGGATCTCAATATCGGTGTTTTTTTATGGATTGCCATTTCCAGTATTGCTCCAATTGGACTTCTTATGTCGGGATACGGGTCAAATAATAAATATTCCTTTTTAGGCGGTCTACGAGCTGCTGCTCAATCGATTAGTTATGAAATACCATTAACTTTATGTGTGTTATCAATATCTCTACGTGCGATTCGTTGATACATAGACAGAAACTTTTCTCTATTCCTTCCTTTCAAGGAAAGGGTTGGAATGGATTGAGTAGATATCTTAATTTTTTTTTATTCATTATTCGGGTTGATGAACTAAATCAAATAGTTATATGAGTGAAAGAAAACAGCTTATATATAAGAAAGAAAACAGCTTATATATAAATTCGCAGTAAAAAGATTGATTCTCATTTTCTATGTATAAGAGTTAGAGAGTTAAGCGGAAATAAACATAAACAGAAGAGACCGTTTCCCCCAAGATTGGTTGATTAGTCATCCTGACTTGAAGCGGGTTCAAAAGATCAACCGTATTGAGTTTTCACTATCATTTTTATGTATTAGCATAACGGGGGATTGAGCAAAAACGAGTGGATGGTTAGAAACACGAACATATGTAAAGGATTAGTAATGGAGATTATGTAAATTCTCCAAAAGGACATTTTTACATAATATACAAACAAAGAATACTAATTGGGGCTTTAAGTTGGTAGAAATGATCAGGCAGTACTCCCCATGACACGATTCCAATCCAGAGTATACTCCTATCCACCGATTTAATAAATAACTATTCGAAACGAAATAATCCTTTAACTTTATTTTGAAAGCCCTCTTTTTCTCAGAAATAGAAAGAAGAATAGGAACGAAAAAAAAAAAAAGATATACTTTATTTATTCTTTGTTACTTTTATTCTTTCCCATATACATATTAATAGATATATAATTTGTGTCATAATTAATTAATTAATATCGAATTTTTTTTTCGTACGTGAAACCAACGGGTTATTGATATTTTTACAAGAAGTATTTTATTGAACAGTTAAGTTATTACTGAACAAAGAAGAATTGAAATTTTTATTGAAATTATTAAATTAAAGAAAGGATGAGATCAATTCAGAAGTACTTTTTTTATTTAATTTTGAATTAAAATAATTATAACAGACAGAATTCAATTGGTCTAATTTGGGACCGGCCGATAGTTATCCATCCTACAAACATATCAAGATTCAAAAAAGAATACTGACGCGGTCCCTATATTTATTTCTGGCCTTCAAGGAGCCGTATGAGGTGAAAATCTCATGTACGGTTCTGTAATAGCGATGGTAACAGTGATGGTATCACCGACTATAATTATCTAACAGTTCAAGTACAATTGATATTGTTGAGGCGCAATCAAAATATGGTTTTTGGGGATGGAATTTGTGGCGTCAGCCTATAGGGTTTATCATTTTTATTATTTCTTCCCTAGCAGAATGTGAGAGATTACCTTTTGATTTACCAGAAGCAGAAGAAGAGTTAGTAGCAGGTTATCAAACCGAATACTCGGGTATAAAATTTGGGTTATTTTATGTTGCTTCCTATCTAAACCTATTGGTTTCTTCATTATTTGTAACAGTTCTTTACTTGGGAGGTTGGAATATATCTATTCCGGACATATATGTTTCTGAGCTTTTTGAAATAAATAAAACATGTGGAGTTTTTGGAGCGATAATTGGTATCTTTATTACATTAGCTAAAACTTATTTGTTCTTGTTCATTCCTATCACAACAAGATGGACTTTACCGAGGCTAAGAATGGACCAACTATTGAATCTTGGATGGAAATTTCTTTTACCTATTTCTCTCGGTAATCTATTATTAACAACTTCTTTCCAACTCTTTTCACTGTAAAGTAACATTCTATATTCCCAACGTGTCTCAAACAAGAGAAATAAACAAACATAAAACTATTCATATATATATTAACGATATGTTCTCTATGGTAACTGGGTTCATGAATTATGGTCAACAAACAGTACGAGCTGCAAGGTACATTGGTCAAAGTTTCATGATTACTTTATCCCACGCAAATCGTTTACCCGTAACTATTCAATATCCTTATGAAAAATCAATCACCGCGGAGCGTTTCCGCGGTCGAATCCATTTTGAATTTGATAAATGTATTGCTTGTGAAGTATGCGTTCGTGTATGTCCTATAGATCTACCCGTTGTTGATTGGAAATTGGAAACTGATATTCGCAAGAAACGGCTGCTTAATTACAGTATTGATTTCGGAGTCTGTATATTTTGTGGTAATTGCGTTGAGTATTGTCCAACGAATTGTTTATCAATGACTGAAGAATATGAACTTTCTACTTATGATCGTCACGAATTGAATTATAATCAAATTGCTTTGGGTCGTTTACCAATGTCAGTAATTGACGATTATACAATTCGAACAATTTTGAATTCGCCTCAAATAAATAAGTAAATCTCTTATTAAATAAGTAAATCTCTTATTAACGAATAATTTAGAATTACTTTACTAATAACTAATATAGAAGGAATTTAGGTTTCTTTCGTGTTGTTTGGTCAATAACTACAAATACCAACTATTGATTGGTTGGTAAGAAACGCGTCTTAATTTGGATTGAAAATCCATTAATTAATATATCCATAATTTTTTTTTAATATATCGTTTAGAATTAGAACGACTCTTTCAGATAAAGAATGAAATTAGTCCAATAATAGTACTCACATTTATTCATATCCCTTAGTATTTATTTACTTAGGATTAAATTAGGAATTGCTCAAAAATCATAAAAAAAAAAATTTTCTGGTCGGGTCTCAATAAGGTCATGAAAAACATTTCTATTTATTTATCTCTTATTTTACATATAATGGATTTGCCCGGACCAATACATGATTTTCTTTTAGTCTTTTTGGGATCGGTTCTTATACTAGGAGGTATGGGGGTGGTATTATTTACCAACCCCATTTATTCTGCCTTTTCATTGGGACTGGTTCTTGTTTGTATATCCTTATTCTATATTCTATTAAACTCTTATTTTGTAGCTGCTGCACAACTCCTTATTTACGTGGGAGCTATAAATGTTTTAATCGTATTTGCTGTGATGTTCATGAATGGTTCAGAATATTACAAAGATTTGAATCTTTGGACCATTGGGGATGTGGTTACTTTGCCAGTTTGTACAAGTATTTTTGTTTTACTCATGATTATTATTACGGATACGTCATGGTACGGAATTATTTGGACTACAAGATCAAACCAGATTATAGAGCAAGATTTGATAAGTAATAGTCAACAAATTGGAATTCATTTATCAACAGATTTTTTTCTTCCATTTGAATTCGTTTCGATAATTCTTTTAGCCGCTTTGATAGGTGCAATTGCCGTGGCGCGACAGTAAAAAATTTATAGAATTGGCAATGCACATTAAACTCTGTTTTATTACATTACATTTATTTCCCTTTAATTCTTTAATTAAAGATTGTTTATGTCTAAAATAGAAATTATTCAATCTATTCTATTAACAATAGAAAATCTGCCTTTGTTCCGTACTTTTTTTTATTCTAGTCAATTGAATCTGTTTAATTGTTGTTCAGTTCATATTGAAATGAATCGAAATTGATAAGGAGTTGGTCAATGATGCTCGAACATGTACTTGTTTTGAGTGCCTACTTATTTTCTATCGGTATCTATGGATTGATCACGAGCCGGAATATGGTTAGAGCCCTTATGTGTCTTGAACTTATACTGAATGCGGTTAATATGAATTTCGTAACATTTTCTGATTTTTTTGATAGTCGCCAATTAAAAGGAAATATTTTCTCAATTTTTGTTATAGCTATTGCAGCCGCTGAAGCAGCTATTGGCCCGGCTATTGTTTCATCAATTTATCGTAACAGAAAATCAACTCGTATCAATCAATCGAATTTGTTGAATAAGTAGTATTAATCATATAAATTCTAATATTCATAAATTAGAATTACCATGACCATACATTACGTAATAATACATGTTTTCAAAAATGTAAGAAATTAAAGTATCTTGGCTCTATCGCATGAGTCAATCCAGAAGTAGATTGATTAGAAAAATTATGATAAATTATTGATTCATCTGGTGTCTAAATATATGATTCATTTACAAGTTTACTAGATCGAAACTTTCTGACATTCAAAAATTTATAGATCCAAATGTCACATTCAGTAAAGATTTATGATACGTGTATAGGGTGTACTCAATGCGTGCGCGCCTGCCCAACGGATGTATTAGAAATGATACCTTGGGACGGGTGTAAAGCTAAGCAAATTGCTTCTGCTCCAAGAACAGAGGACTGTGTCGGTTGTAAGAGATGTGAATCCGCCTGTCCGACAGATTTCTTGAGTGTTCGAGTTTATTTATGGCATGAAACAACTCGAAGTATGGGTCTGGCTTATTAATACGTTCCAGAAAACCCTACTTGAATACATTTGATTTTTTTACCTTTACCGACAAAAACCCGCGCTCAAAAACTATTTATTTTGAGCACGGGTTTTTCTGGTCCAAGTTTATCTTGTTTTTACCATGAATAATTTTCCTTGGTTAACGCTAGTTGTAGTTTTGCCAATATTCGCGGGTTCCTTAATTTTCTTTCTCCCTCATAGAGGAAATAAGATAATCCGGTGGTATACCATAGGTATATGCATAATAGAACTCCTTCTAACAACCTATGCATTCGGTTATCGTTTCCAATTGGATGATCCATTAATGCAACTGACAGAGGATTATAAATGGATCGATTTTTTTGATTTTTACTGGAGATTGGGAATAGATGGAATTTCTATAGGACCCATTTTACTGACAGGATTTATCACAACTTTAGCTACTTTAGCGGCTCGGCCGATTACTCGAGATTCCCGACTATTCCATTTTCTGATGTTAGCAATGTATAGCGGTCAAATAGGACCATTTTCTTCTCGAGACCTTTTACTTTTTTTCATCATGTGGGAGTTAGAATTAATTCCAGTTTATCTACTTCTATCCATGTGGGGGGGAAAGAAACGTTTGTATTCAGCTACAAAATTTATTTTGTACACTGCAGGAAGTTCCGTTTTTTTATTAATGGGAGTTTTGGGTATTGGTTTATATGGTTCCAATGAACCAACATTAAATTTTGAAACATCAGCTAATCAATCGTATCCTGTAGCACTGGAAATAATATTCTATATTGGATTTCTTATTGCTTTTGCTGTCAAATCACCGATCATACCCTTACATACATGGTTACCAGACACCCATGGAGAGGCACATTACAGTACTTGTATGCTTTTAGCCGGAATCTTATTAAAAATGGGAGCGTATGGATTGGTTCGGATCAATATGGAATTATTACCCCACGCCCATTCTATATTCTCTCCCTGGTTGATTATAGTAGGCACAATTCAAATAATCTATGCAGCTTCAACATCTCCCGGTCAGCGTAATTTAAAAAAAAGAATAGCCTACTCTTCTGTATCTCATATGGGTTTCATAATTATAGGAATTGGTTCTATAAGCGATACAGGACTCAACGGAGCCATTTTACAAATAATCTCTCACGGATTTATTGGCGCTGCGCTTTTTTTCTTGGCCGGAACGAGTTATGATAGAATACGTCTTGTTTATCTCGACGAAATGGGCGGAATGGCTATCGCAATTCCAAAAATATTCACGACTTTCAGTATCTTATCAATGGCTTCTCTTGCATTACCGGGCATGAGCGGTTTTGTTGCCGAATTGTTAGTTTTTTTTGGAATACTTACTAGTCAAAAATATCTTTTAATGACAAAAATATTAATTACTTTTGTAATGGCAATTGGAATGATATTAACTCCTATTTATTCATTATCTATGTTACGCCAGATGTTCTATGGATACAAGCTTTTTAATGCCCCAAACTCTTATTTTTTTGATTCTGGACCGCGAGAATTATTTGTTTCGATCTCTATCCTTTTACCTGTAATAGGTATTGGTGTTTATCCCGATTTCGTTTTATCATTATCAGTTGACAAGGTCGAAGCTATTATATCCAATTATTTTTTTCGATAGTTTTTGTGAGTAAACCAAAAAATGAAACTGAAATCCCATGATTTTAAAAATGGTTGATTGTACAATAAAAAAATGAGTCTTTTATATTCTTTTAAGTAAAATAAATAAATTGGAATTCTATTATAACTAGATATCTTTTGAATTTGTGAGAACCATTTGAATCAAGTAATGGAAATGATTCAAATGGTTCTTGATTGTTTACATGAAGTTTTCGTATATATACCTGTATGCCGTCCTATGTTTATATTCGTCAAGTCTTTTATTCAATTAGATGTTAATGTAAATGAACCATAACTATGCAACCCTATTCCTAATAGATTAACCCCAAAATAGCATATCCAAATTATAAGAAAGCCCATTGAGGCCACAATTGCAGAATTTACACTTTCAAAAATTTTATTTGTTCTAATATGTAAATAAATAGCGAATATGGTCCAAGTAATAAATGCCCAAGTCTCCTTTGGATCCCAATTCCAATATGATCCCCATGCTTCATTAGCCCATACTGCTCCCGAAAGAATACCTACGGTTAAAAGGATAAACCCTAGACTAATAATACGATAACTCCAACGATCCAATTGTTGAATCAATTGATACCTGTAATAATTTTGAGACGAAATAAAAGAAGTGTTTCGTAAGACATTGTTTCTTTCGTTCACGTATTGAATCTCACTAAAGTAAACTGACTCATTTTCTAAATTATTGCTTTTACTAAAAATCCTTATGAATTTTCGAAATGTAATGACTAGAAGAGCTAGTGATAATAATGATCCACACAAAAGAGCTGCATAGCTCAATACCATCATACTTACGTGCATCATTAACCAATGGGATTGGAGAGCGGGTACTAATATCGCGGATTGATGCATTTCAGTTAAAAGACCCGAAGTAGCAAAACCTTGAGTAAAAATAGCACTTGGCGCGGTTATTGCGCTTAAATGGTTTTTATGTTTTTTAAAATACGGAATAATATGAATAATGGAAAAACTCCACGAAAGAAAAATTAATGATTCATATAAATCACTTAATGGTAAATGCCTCAAATACATCCAACGAGTAACTAATAATCCTGTTATGCAGAAAAAAGTAGCTATCATCCCCTTTTCTGACGAATCATCTAGTCCTACGATTTCATCGACTAATAAAATTATCAAATGAATTGTAATTACAATTGAAACGATCGAAAAGGATATATGAGTTAATATATGCTCTAAAGTTGAAAATATCATAAAAATTATTAAATTAATAAGGGCGTCCCTCAATTATAGGAATTGAAATCGGGAATTGAATTCATTATAGGACTTACTCTTTTAGAAGATGCCATGCCGCCACTCGGACTCGAACCGAGATGCTCTAGCACTGCTTCCTAAGAGCAGCGTGTCTACCGATTTCACCATAGCGGCTTATTCGAAATCATAATAACCTATTTTTATTCAATCGTCGAGCTTGAAGGAGTTAATTCAATCCAATATTTTTTTTTAGGAAAACATTCAAATTGATGAATAAAAACTTGTTTAAAAATTAGGGATTAAAACGTTTTCGTTAACGTTAATAATATTGATTTTTCTTATTATTATCTTTTTATTTAGTTATTTAGTATTTTAGGATGTCAATTTTATTTAACTGAACTAACAATGTATTTTTTCGTAGGCTATTACTTTATGCTCTCCTAAAACTAAAATGGAACAGTTGTAACTAGATAATTTTTACTTCAATCCCTGGATATAAGTAAAAAAAATGTTCTGCCTCGTTTGCATTTTTTAATGATTAATTTCTTTTATCATTTATTTTATTAATCTAAAATAAAAAATTCATTTTATCGATTAATAAAAAAATAGAATTTTTATATAACACAATTTCAGCGATACACTCAAAAGATTTATGTAAATATTTGCATAGTTAGGTTGCGTTAGGATTTTTTGTTGTGTAGAGAATTTGCGTTAAGATTTAGCAAACCCATTAAGTTAGGTATTTGGGATGGTCGTATCAATCATATAAAAAAATTTCGTATAGAAATTGTCCCGTACTTCAAAATATTTTCTAAAATTTTTAATTAATATATATACATTATATCTTGATCGATCTTCCAATCGAAACATAGGATCTAAAATAGATCACTCAAAATTGGCGCATTCGTCATATAACTACCTAAAAATGGAAACGGGGCTTTTATTAATTTAATTGGGTTTAAGGAATTTATATAGTGATAATAATTTCTAAAACCCAAAATAATGGTTTAAAAGATTATAAAAAACATTTTAAACTTAATCAATTAGTTTCAACGACCTCTTCTTTATAATATAAAATCAAAAATATAACTAAAAAAAAAATTCTTTTTATTATTGAGTTTTTTATTATTGAGTAAGGGCGATGGGGAAAGTGATAATCCCCATCCGGAAAATGATAAAACATACTAAAATGAAAGGCGAAACCTTGCGCTTGCGTTTACCCTTTTTTCAAACAAAAAAGTACCATTCATTTTTAGAATTCAGTAGACAACAGAATTCTTATCTATATCAGAAACGAAAGAAAAATTTGGCTTCAAATTAAAGTAAAACAAATTCAATTTTATATTCGTTTTAAATTAAAACATTATGAGACTAATTCTTTTTTATTTATTTTATTTTTTTATTTATTTTTTTTTATTTATTTTTTTATTTTTAATGTATATTGTTTATATTGTAATTTATCTTATTTATATTGTAATTTATCTTATTTATATTGTAATTTATTCTTTTACTATACTATTATGATGTTAATATTAATTATAATTGATAAATATTATTTATCATTTTTATAACTTATAAATCTTATAAATAAACTATAAACAAAATTATATTACTTTATTAGTTATTAGAACGATTCAGATTATTTATTTGTTACACAAAAAAAACTTTTAGAACTCCCGGTAGAAAGAGATTTCGCTAACGAAAAAGCTTTCAATGCTGCCCTATATCCCTTCCTTTTCCAAATATTTTTACGAATACGTTTTTTTGAAATAGAGGTGCGCTTTTTTGGAACTGCCATTAAAAAGTTATAATAGGTTTTTCGGTTGGATGTGAAAGACATCTATTGTTCAAAATCAATTGTTCTTTACTACTCTCTATCTATTTTTTCTCTAAATTAGACTCCAAAAAAAAGGGGGGGTTAAAAATCACATAAAATATTAATAAGAACGATAAGGTACACTATGCCAAATAGATTGAAGTTGATAAAATAAAAAAAAAAAAATAATAAAAAAAAAAAAAGAAAGATTGTCCGTTTCGTTTTCTTTCTATTTTCGTCGTGTTACATTTATACATGTAATAAAAAAATCTAAAAGTTTAATAACCCTTCTCCCGCTTCATTTAAAAAAAAAACTTTAATAATTTTTTCTATTATATTAATTAATTTAATATTAATTTAATTGTTCAAGCTCGAAGAAAGAGTCCACAAAATTTTAATTATCAAATGAGACTAGTAGTTAATCTGTTAAAGGATACAAAATACATAATTTAAAGGCATTTTATTTTCCCCCTTTTTTTTTCCGTAAAATTAAAGTGTTGGATATCATAGCATTTCCTACAAATAGCTTTTATTGTAATGGAAGACAAACAATTAGTTACAAAACAAATTGGTTAATGATTCTAAATAACCGAATTACAATAAATAGTTTTAGTTATGGGCTTTATGATTCATATCAAATACTGTTTTTGGTATAATTATTTATCCTTGTTCTATAGATATAAAAAAATTATTGTAATACGTAATAATTAAAATGAAAATTCGAATTTTCATTTTTTATCTTCATAAAATTTTATTTAAAAATTTGAATTTAATATTAACAATTCAGTATTAATAAAATTAAATACGTATTTATTTTTCACTAGTGACTTATTTATATCATTTGACCAATTATAACCTCTTGATTTTAAATATTTGAAGTAGTTTGGAAAGATTCAGAATAATTAAGGCTAGAAAATTCTATTTAAGTTTTATTTTATATATCTTAATTTTTTTTTATTAACCGACCCCTTTCAAAAGAAAAGAAATAAGAACCGGTGACTCAGAAACAATTAATTAAGATAATTTTTTTTTTTTTTTTTTTTTATGGAATATACATATCAATATTCATGGATTATACCTTTCATTCCACTTCCAGTTCCTATCTTAATTGGAACAGGACTTCTACTTTTTCCAACGGCAACAAAAAATCTTCGCCGTATGTGGGCTTTTCCTAGTGTTTTATTATTAAGTATAGTTATGGTTTTTTCAGCCCTTTTTTCTATTCAGCAAATAAATAATAATTCTGTCTATCAATATGTATGGTCTTGGACCATCAATAATGATTTTTCTTTAGAATTTGGCTGCTTGGTTGATCCACTTACTTCTATTATGTCGATATTAATCACTACTGTTGGAATTATGGTTCTTATTTATAGTGACAATTATATGTCTCATGATCAGGGATATTTGAGATTTTTTGCTTATATGAGTTTTTCCAATACTTCAATGTTGGGATTAGTTACTAGTTCGAATTTGATACAAATTTATATTTTTTGGGAATTAGTTGGAGTGTGTTCTTATCTATTAATAGGTTTTTGGTTCACACGACCCAGTGCCGCGAATGCTTGTCAAAAAGCGTTTGTAACTAATCGTGTCGGGGATTTTGGTTTATTATTAGGAATTTTGGGTTTTTATTGGATAACAGGTAGTTTCGAATTTCGGGATTTGTTTGAAATATTCAATAACTTGGTTTCTAATAATGAAGTTAATTTTTTATTTGTTACTTTATGCGCCTCTCTATTATTTGCCGGCGCTGTTGCTAAATCCGCCCAATTTCCACTTCATGTATGGTTACCTGATGCCATGGAAGGGCCTACCCCCATTTCGGCTCTTATACATGCCGCTACTATGGTAGCAGCAGGAATTTTTCTTGTAGCTCGGCTTCTTCCTCTTTTCATAGTTATACCTTACATTCTAAATCTAATAGCTTTGATAGGTATAATAACATTATTTTTAGGAGCCACTTTAGCTCTTGCTCAAAAAGATATTAAGAAAAGCTTAGCTTATTCTACAATGTCTCAATTGGGTTATATGATGTTAGCTCTAGGTATGGGGTCTTATCGAGCTGCTTTATTTCATTTGATTACTCATGCTTATTCGAAGGCATTGTTGTTCTTAGGATCTGGATCAATTATTCATGCGATGGAAGCTATTGTTGGATATTCTCCAGATAAAAGTCAGAATATGGTTCTTATGGGCGGTTTAAGAAAACATGTACCAATTACAAAAACTGCTTTTTTATTGGGTACACTTTCTCTTTCTGGTATTCCACCCCTTGCTTGTTTTTGGTCCAAAGATGAAATTCTTAATGATAGTTGGTTGTATTTACCTATTTTTGCAATAATAGCTTGGTCCAC